ATGTGCATTATTTTAATAATGTAAATAGATACACTTTAGACTAGAAATTATACTGCTAGGGGTTTTCCTGTTTCCGGGGGGTTTTCAGGAGTGTTAGTGATCCCAGGAGTTTTGGGGGGGTAGGGGGGGTTTAACGCGCAAAAACCCAGGGGCATCTTAGATATCTTCCAGGTGATAAGTCATGTTTATGCACCTGATATCGATATATGTTATTCTTAAGTAATGTCTTTTCACCTTTCACAATTATTACGCGCGAGCAAGGTAAATGTTCAACCTTATATTTTGTTTTACTTACACTGTGAAATGCAAAGTGAAAGGAAACCAAAAAGAGAAATACCAGTGACCCTCTAGAAAGAACGCTCGGCATGGGGGGTGCTCCCGCTTATGTATTACCACCATTAACTTATGCAAGCGTCGATGAAAGTATGGGGAATGAACCAAGTAATGGCCCTGAAGTAGGAACCAAATGCCAGGAATAATTCACTGTGTGAAACCCCCACAATTCTTGTCCCTCACCTTCAATAACCGTATGCATTAAGAAATCAACTGATGGTCGGTTCTTACTACATTAAGATTTTGAGGGATTATAGGATGTTGGGTGCATGGTATATCTTAACTTATGAATAATACTGTTAGGGATATAAGTTTCGCCAGTACTATAAAACTTATTGTTGGATAGTTCAGTTAATGCTTTATGTATACCGTCTTATTATGGTGTTGTATGAATGGGGTAATCCAAGAAATGTTTATAAAACATTAATGTACTTGAATGCTATTGATATGGTTAATATAATTGTATGGTGTATATACATACATGCATAACGTGACAAAGAGTAGTTTAGTTTAGAATACTAGCTTTGGGAGTTAGTGGTGGGGGTTAAAATCCCCTCTCTTTGACTTAAGCAGTAGGAGGGATTTTAACCCTCGACGTCCGGTTTACAAGACCGGCGCTCTGAGACTGAGCTACTAGTGCAGTGTCATTCAAGAACTTTATTTTCTAGTCAACCCGCTAGTGGGAAGAAGACTAAGAACAGGGAGAAGTACAGAAGGGATGCAATTTGGCCGATGATGATGAAGGGATGTTCTACGGGCATGCCTCCAATTCATGTTAAGATAAAGACGTTGGCAATGAGGGTTCAGAAGAGGAACTGGGTCAGGGGTCGGAATGTGAGCCCTTGTTGTTTTGATGTGTGGAGGAATGGAACTACCATAAGGACGAGGATGGAGGCTAGGAGGGCTAGGACTCCTCCAAGTTTGTTGGGAATCGAGCGAAGGATGGCGTAGGCGAATAGGAAATATCATTCTGGCTTGATGTGTGGAGGGGTGACAAGGGGGTTGGCGGGAGTGAAGTTATCAGGGTCCCCTAAGAGGTTGGGGGAGAAGAGGGCTAGAGCAGTAAGGCAGATAATAAGGATTGCAAAGCCAAGGATGTCTTTGTAGGTGAAGTAGGGGTGGAATGGGATTTTATCTGCGTCTGAATTAAGGCCCAGGGGGTTATTTGAGCCCGTTTCGTGAAGAAAAAGGAGATGGAGGAGGGTTGCGGCTGCTACGATGAAGGGCAGGAGGAAGTGGAAGGCAAAGAAACGGGTAAGGGTGGCGTTATCTACTGAAAACCCTCCCCAGATTCATTGTACTAGGGTATTGCCTACGTAGGGGACGGCAGATAATAGGTTTGTAATAACGGTTGCTCCTCAGAATGACATTTGACCTCAGGGGAGGACGTAGCCAACGAATGCAGTTATCATTACTAAAAGGAATAGTACAACTCCAATGTTTCATGTTTCTTTGTAAAGGTAGGAGCCATAGTAGAGGCCTCGACCAATATGGAGGTAAAGGCAGATAAAGAAGAAGGATGCTCCGTTGGCATGAAGATTTCGGATGAGTCACCCGTAGTTTACGTCTCGGCAGATGTGTGCAACTGATGAAAAGGCCATGGAGATGTCAGATGTATAATGTATAGCAAGGAAAAGTCCTGTAACGATTTGGGCCCCTAAGCAAAGAGCGAGGAGGGATCCAAAGTTTCATCAGGCGGAAATGTTTGAGGGGGCGGGGAGGTCTACTAGTGCGTCGTTTGCGATTTTTAAGAGCGGGTGGGTTTTGCGTAGGCTTGCCATTAGGGTTTTTGTAGTTGAAGAACAACGGTGGTTTTTCAAGCCATTAGTCCTGGTTAGAGTCCTGGCAGAAACTATGACTTATATTATGTCTTTATTTTTATTTGGTTTGGTCTTAGGGTTGGTTGCGGTTGCTTCAAATCCTTCGCCTTATTTTGCTGCCTTAGGTTTGGTTGTGGTAGCGGGCTTAGGGTGTGGTGTTTTGGTAGGGCACGGGGGACATTTTTTGTCCTTGGTTTTGTTTTTGATTTATCTGGGGGGCATGTTGGTAGTGTTTGCGTATTCAGCAGCTCTTGCTGCTGAGCCTTATCCGGAGAGTTGAGGGAGTCGTCCTGTTGTAGCATACATTTTGGCGTACGTTGTAGGGGTGGGACTGGTTTCGGGCTTGTTTTGAGGGGGGTGATATGAAACTTCTTGGGTACCTGTAGATGAACTAGGGGAGTTGTCCATGTCACGTGGGGACTCAGGGGGCGTTGCGTTGATGTATGCAGGTGGCGGAGGCATGTTGGTAATTGGTGCTTGGGTACTATTATTAACCTTGTTTGTGGTACTTGAATTAACTCGGGGTCTAAGTCGGGGGGCTCTCCGGGCGGTTTAAAGAATAAATACAAGGGTAGCGAAGGCCAGGGTAAGTAAGAAAAATGTAAGGTATGTCTTGATTATACCTTGCTGTGAATTGCTTGTGGCTGTAATGAGGGGCATGTTAAGCGAGGCCAGGGCTTTGGGGCCTGCTTTCTCTAGCCAGGTTAAATCAACTATTTGGCTAGCAATTGTTTGGCCCAGGGTAAGGTTGAGTTTAGGAAAGGTGCGATGAATAATAGCTGGGAAGAAGCCGAGCATATTTGAGAAGTGGTGGGGAGCCAGTTTGGGGGTGGCTTTAAACTGTTTATTTGTCAGGGATGCAAGTTCTAGTGCTAGAAGAAGGCCGAGGATCGTGACAGTGAGAGCAGCCAGCTTGAGGAGCGGGGGCATGGTTATGATAGGTGTTTTGAGGGGCATAATATTTGAGGTAATTAAAAGGCCGGCGATAATGCTACCTCAGGCTAAGCGTTTGATAGGGTTAATAACTGCGGGGTTGTTCTCATTAATAGGGGAGAGTGTATTGAATCGGGGGTGGCCTATAGATACGAAAAATACTACTCGAAGACTATAAATAGCTGTAAATGAGGTGGCTAGGAGAGTAAGGGCGAGGGCTCAGGCGTTGAGATGGGATGTGTTTAGTGCTTCAATAATTGCGTCTTTTGAGAAAAATCCTGCTAGGAAAGGGGTACCTGTGAGGGCTAAGCTTCCAATAGTTAGGCACGAAGAGGTGAAGGGTGTAAGGTGGTGCATTCCCCCCATTTTTCGGATGTCTTGTTCGTCATTAAGGCTATGAATGATTGAGCCTGAGCAGAGAAAGAGTATTGCTTTGAAGAAGGCGTGAGTGCAGATGTGCAGGAAGGCGAGTTGGGGCTGGTTAAGCCCGATGGTCACCATTATTAGTCCCAGCTGGCTAGATGTTGAGAAAGCGACGATTTTTTTGATGTCATTTTGGGTGAGGGCACAGGTGGCAGTAAATAGGGTGGTTAGGGCTCCCAGACATAAGCAGATAGTGAGTGCTGTTTGGTTATTTTCTAATAAGGGGCTTATTCGGACGAGGAGAAAGATTCCTGCAACGACCATTGTGCTGGAGTGTAGTAGGGCGGAGACCGGTGTGGGTCCCTCTATGGCAGAGGGAAGTCACGGGTGGAGTCCAAATTGGGCAGATTTACCAGTTGCGGCGATGATAAGTCCAAGAAGGGGAAAAGTCATATCTTGATTTTTGGCAGCTGCAAATATTTGTTGCATTTCTCAGGAGTTGAGGTTAGTTGCTATTCAGGCCATGGCGAAGATTAAGCCAATATCGCCTACTCGATTGTAGAGGACAGCTTGAAGGGCTGCGGTATTTGCATCTGCTCGGCCATACCATCAGCCAATTAAGAGGAAGGATATAATACCTACGCCCTCTCATCCAATAAAAATTTGGAATATGTTGTTGGCTGTAACGAGAACAATTATAGCGATTAGGAAAATTAGAAGGTATTTAAAAAAGCGGTTCATGAATGGGTCTGAGTGTATGTATCAGGATGCGAACTCAAGAATTGATCAGGTAACATAAAGGGCGATGGGTGTAAAAATAATTGAATAGTGGTCAAATTTAAAGCTAATATTAATATCAAAGGTTAGGGTATTTATTCAGGACCAGTTAGTAATAATAGTCTCTGCACCCTCGTTAAGGAAAAGGAAGAGGGGGAGAAGGCTTGTAAAGAATGCCAGTTTAACTGCTGTTTTGACGTGAGTCAAGGCTCAGTCAGGGGCTTGGGGGCGAGGGGTGAGGGTTGTAAATACGGGGTAGGCCAGGAGGGAGAAGATGATGATTAAACTTGAGGTTATTATTAGTGAGGTAGCGTGCATAGCTGCTACTTGGATTTGCACCAAGAGTTTTTGGTTCCTAAGACCAACGGATGAGCTGTTATCCTTTAGAAGCAGTACGAGTGAGCCCAGGGGTTCAACCAAGGTGGCGAAGATTAGCAGTCTTCGTTGCTAGCGAGCCTCTCTCGGTGGACAAGGGGGCTTTAACCCCTGTTTTTAGAATCACAATCTAATGTTTTCATTAAACTATGTCTACAGGCAGTTCAGCCTCAGATTAGTTCTGGCTTGAGGATTAGAAGGATAAGGGGAAGTAGGTGGAGAGCCACTAAGAGATGTTCTCGGGAGTGGGAGGGTTCGAGGGCAATAATATGTGTTGGAAGCGGGCCCCGCTGGGTCATTAAAAATATATAGAGGGAGTAGCCCGCGGTAATAAGCGTACCTGCTCCGGTAAGGGCAAGAGTTCATCAAGATCAATTGAAGAGTGAGGTAATAATCATTAATTCCCCTATAAGGTTGGGGAGAGGGGGGAGAGCCAGGTTGGCAAGGCTAGCGATGAATCATCATGTTGCTATTAGGGGGAGGGCTATTTGGAGGCCTCGGGCAAGAACTATCGTTCGGCTGTGGGTTCGCTCGTAATTCGTGTTGGCTAGGCAGAAGAGGGCGGAAGAGGTAAGTCCGTGTGCAATTATAAGGATGAGTGCTCCTGTAAAACCTCAGGGGGTTTGGATGAGAATACCCCCAACTACGAGGCCTATGTGGCCGACGGATGAATAGGCAATGAGGGACTTTAAATCTGTTTGGCGCAAGCAAATTGAGCCAGTTATAATAACCCCTCAGAGCGCAAAGATAATAAAGGGGTAGCTCAGTTCTTTGGTCAAGGGCTCTAGTATGGGAAGAATTCGTATTATACCGTAGCCTCCAAGTTTTAGGAGGACAGCCGCGAGGACTATGGAGCCTGCAATTGGAGCTTCTACGTGGGCTTTAGGCAGTCAGAGGTGAACTCCATAAAGTGGTATTTTTACTAGGAAGGCTAGTAAGCAGCCCGCTCATCACAGCTTGTCTGCAAAGGTGGTAAGGGAGGCAGGGTTGGAAAATTGGAGAGTTAACAGGGATAATGTCCCTGTACTGTTTTGTAGGAGAAGAAGGGCAACGAGCAGGGGAAGTGAGCCTGCTAGGGTATAAAATAGGAAATAGGTGCCTGCGTTAAGTCGTTCTGCTTGATTGCCTCAGCGGGTAATAAGGAACAGGGTGGGGATAAGGGTGGCTTCAAATATTACATAAAATATGATTACTTCGGTGGCACCGAAGGCTAAAATGAGGAAAATTTGTAGAGATGTCAGAAGAGTAATGTATATTCGCTGGCGGTTAATTGGCTCTTGGGCTGTGTGGTTTTGGCTTGCAAGAATTGTTAGGGGGAGAAGTCAGCAAGTTAGGACGAGCAGTGGGGTTGAGAGGGGGTCTGTCGCTATGTAGGGGTTAAGGAATGCTCAGCCTGTCTCTGATAGGTTTTTTAGCCAGGTGAGACTGGCTAGTGCAATAATTAGGCTATGCGTGAGTGTTGCGGGCCATAGTCATTTAGAGGGGACTAGCCACGTCGTTGGGACAAGCATTAGTGTGGGAATTAAAATTTTTAGCATTGTAGGAGGTTTAGGCTTTGTAGACGATCGGTACCGTGTGTCCGGGCAGTGGCGACTAGTAATGCAAGACCTGCGCTTGCTTCACAGGCTGAGAATGCCAGGAGAAGCATGGGGGAGGCGGAGAAGTTAGTGGAGTCTAGTTGAAGGGTTCATAAAGAAAGGGCAATGAATAGGGAGAGTATTATGCCTTCTAGGCATAGTAGTGCCGAAAGGAGGTGGGTTCGATGGAATGCTAGGCCGGTGAGTCCTAGAATGAAAGCTGAGGAGAAAGCAAAGTGAACGGGGGTCATTAGGTGAGTGTGGACTTTAACCACAAGTTTTTGAGCCGAAATCAAATGTTTTTCTTAAACTAATTACCTATTCGGCTCATTCTAGGCCTCCTTGGAGTCACTCATAAATTAAGCCCAGGGTGAGGAGAGCTAAGACGGCTGTGGCCCATAAAAAGGTTAGAAGAGGGGAGGCTAGTTGGTCCCCTCAAGGGAGGGGGAGAAGGAGGGCGATTTCTAGGTCAAATAGTAGGAATAGGATGGCAACGAGAAAGAATCGGAGGGAGAAGGGCAGTCGAGCGGTGCCAAGGGGGTCAAAGCCACATTCATAGGGGGAGAGTTTTTCATGGTCGGGGGCTATTTGGGGGAGTCAAAATGATACAATGGCCAGGATGGCTGAGAGCAGGGTTGCGATAGTAATAATGACAGTAATTAAGTTCATTATCTTTCCTTGGATTTTAACCAAGACCTTGTGATTGGAAGTCACTAATACTAACGTTAGTACTAGAAAGATTATGAGCCTCATCAGTAGATGGAGATGTAGAGGAATAGTCAAACGACGTCTACGAAGTGTCAATATCAAGCAGCTGCTTCGAATCCGAAGTGGTGTTCTGATGTGAAGTGATATTGGATTTGGCGGAGTAGGCAGACGGCTAAAAAGGTGGAGCCAATAATAACATGGAGGCCGTGGAAGCCTGTGGCTACAAAGAATGTAGAGCCATATACGCCATCTGCGATGGTGAAGGGGGCTTCATAATATTCTATTGCTTGGAGGAAGGTAAAGTAAAATCCGAGAAGAATGGTAAGTGTTAAGGAGTGGATAGCCTGTTTGCGTTCACCCTCTATGATGCTATGATGTGCTCAGGTAACTGTTACCCCGGAGGCCAGGAGAACGGCGGTGTTAAGTAGGGGCACTTCAAATGGGTCGAGGGTGGTGATGCCGGTTGGTGGTCAGCAGCCCCCTAGTTCAGGCGTGGGGGCAAGGCTTGAGTGGTAAAAGGCTCAGAAGAACCCTAGGAAAAAGAAGACTTCTGATGTAATAAATAGGATTATACCAAATCGTAGCCCTTTTTGGACGGGCGGTGTGTGGTGTCCTTGGAATGTGCCTTCTCGGACGATGTCTCGTCATCATTGATACATTGTTAGGAGTAGAAGGATAAGGCCTAGGGACAAAAGAATCGTGGAGTTGAAGTGAAATCAGATTGCAAGGCCTGATGTTACGAGCAGGGCGGCGACGGCCCCTGTCAGGGGCCAGGGGCTAGGGTCTACTATGTGATATGCGTGTGCTTGGTGGGCCATTAGACGTTTTCTTGTAGGTAGAGGCTTAGAAGAAGGACAAATACGTAGGCTTGAATTATAGCTACGGCAACTTCTAAGAGAGTCAGTAAAAATAGAAGAATCGTTGTTAGAACTGCTACGGTAGGCATTATTGATAGTATAACAAAGGCGGCTGTGGAGGTAAGTTGCATTAAGAGGTGGCCGGCTGTGAGGTTGGCAGTTAATCGGACGCCTAGGGCTAGTGGGCGGATAAATAGGCTAATTGTCTCGATAATAATAAGAACTGGGATTAGGGGTGTTGGGGTGCCTTCTGGTAGGAGATGACCAAGGGCAGCAGTAGGCTGGTTGCGTAGACCGATAAGGACTGTGGCCAGTCAAAGGGGTACTGCAAGGCCTAGGTTGAGGGAAAGTTGGGTAGTTGGGGTAAAAGTGTAGGGAAGGAGGCCTAAAATATTAAGAGTAATAAGGAAAATTATAAGGGAGGTTAGAATTAGGGCTCATTTATGTCCGCCCAGGCTTAGGGGTGTAAGGATTTGTTGGGTAAATCGGTTGATAAATCAGCCTTGGAGGGTGAGTAGGCGGTTGTTAAGTCATCGGGCGGAGGGGGAAGGATAAAGAATTCAAGGTAGGGTGAGGGCTAGAGCTAATAAGGGGATTCCTAAGTAGGTGGGAGATATAAATTGGTCGAAGAGGCTTACAGTCATGGTCAGTTTCAGGTCTCTGTCTTGGTTTTTTCTGTGCTTTGGGGTGTTGGCTCATTTGGAAAGATGTGGGCTATAATTTTAGGGGGAATGACAATTAGGAACACTAATCATGTGAAGACTATAATGGCAAGCCAGGGGGATGGGTTTAGTTGAGGCATGTCGCTAAGGGTGGTTGGGGGCCACCAGTCTTTAGCTTAAAAGGCTAACGCTAGGCCCTATTTAGCTTCTTAGCGAAGTTTCTTCAAGTATTAGGGTTGTTCAGGCCTCGAAGTGATTTAGAGGGACTGCTTCAACTACGATAGGCATAAAGCTGTGGTTGGCACCACAGATTTCGGAGCACTGCCCGTAGTAGACTCCTGGGCGGGCTGTGATGAAGGCTGTTTGATTCAGTCGGCCGGGGACTGCGTCTATTTTAATTCCCAGGGTTGGGACTGCTCATGAGTGAAGGACGTCTTCGGCGGAAATTAGTACTCGAATAGGGGATTCAACTGGCACTACCATCCGGTGATCTGCCTCTAGAAGACGGAACTGGCCGGGGGCGAGATCTTGTGTGGGAAGCATATAGGAGTCGAAGCCAAGGTCTTCGTAGTCGGTATATTCGTAGGATCAGTATCACTGGTGGCCCATGGCTTTAATTGTAAGGTGGGGGTCGTTAATTTCGTCTATTAGGTAGAGAATGCGGAGAGATGGCAGAGCAATTAGGATTAGGGTAATTGCAGGGAGTACAGTCCAGATAATTTCAATCTCTTGGGAATCAAGGATGAGTTTATCTGATAACTTGGTGGTGATCATGCACACAATAATGTAAAGTACTAGTACGCTAATAAGAAGAACAATTATTAGGGCGTGGTCATGGAAATGGAGAAGTTCTTCCATAAGGGGGGAAGTTGCATCTTGAAATCCTAGTTGGGCGGGATGTGCCATTAGTAGTGCAAGACACGCGGGGGTTTAACCCACGATTCTGCCTTGACAAGGCAGTGTAAGTGCTTTACTAGTGTCTTATGAAGAAAGTGGCAGAGCGGTTATGTGGTTGGCTTGAAACCAGCTCACGGGGGTTCAACTCCTCCCTTTCTCGCATTATTAGTGTTGAACTTGTACAAAAGGAGGCTCCTCGAAGGTGTGGTAAGGGGGAGGGCAGCCATGAAGTCATTCCACGTTTGTAGTTGTGAGACGGACTTCTAGTACTTCACGTTTGGCAGCAAAAGCTTCTCAGATAATAAATAGAAGAAGGATTACTGCTACAAGGGAAATTAGGGAACCTAAAGAAGAAACTGTATTTCATAGGGTATAGGCGTCTGGGTAGTCAGAGTATCGGCGAGGCATCCCGGCGAGCCCTAGGAAATGTTGGGGGAAGAAGGTGAGATTTACCCCTGTAAATATAATTGCGAACTGAGTCTTTGCTCAAGTGCTGTGAAGGGTGTACCCTGTAAATAGGGGGAATCAGTGGACAAAGCCGCCCATAATAGCAAAGACGGCTCCTATTGAAAGGACATAGTGGAAGTGGGCAACTACGTAGTATGTGTCGTGAAGGACAATGTCCAGGGAGGAATTAGCTAATACGATTCCTGTGAGTCCCCCCACTGTAAAAAGGAAAATGAAGCCAAGGGCTCATAGGAGGGGAGCCTCTCATTTGAGAGCGCCTCCATGAAGGGTTGCAAGCCAGCTAAAGACTTTTACGCCGGTAGGGATGGCGATAATTATTGTAGCAGACGTAAAGTAGGCTCGTGTGTCTACGTCCATGCCAACTGTAAACATGTGGTGGGCTCATACAATGAAGCCGAGAAGGCCGATGGCCATCATAGCTCATACTATTCCCATGTAGCCGAATGGCTCTTTTTTGCCAGCGTAGTAGGCAACGATGTGTGAGACCATGCCAAACCCTGGCAGAATTAAAATATAAACCTCGGGGTGGCCAAAGAATCAGAATAAGTGTTGGTAAAGAATGGGGTCTCCTCCTCCTGCAGGATCAAAGAAAGTTGTATTAAGGTTTCGGTCTGTAAGAAGCATAGTAATACCGGCGGCTAATACAGGCAGTGAGAGTAGCAGGAGAACGGCTGTGATTAGGACAGCCCATACGAATAAGGGCGTCTGATATTGGGAGATGGCAGGGGGCTTCATATTAATAATTGTTGTAATAAAGTTGATGGCTCCTAGAATTGATGAAACACCAGCAAGGTGTAGGGAAAAGATGGCCAAGTCAACAGAAGCCCCTGCGTGCGCAAGGTTGCCTGCGAGCGGGGGATAAACTGTTCAGCCTGTTCCGGCTCCTGCCTCTACTCCGGAGGAGGTTAGGAGAAGGAGGAAAGAAGGTGGGAGAAGTCAAAAACTCATGTTGTTCATTCGGGGGAATGCCATGTCGGGGGCCCCGATCATTAGGGGAATAAGTCAGTTTCCGAACCCTCCGATCATAATAGGCATTACTATAAAGAAAATTATAACGAAGGCGTGTGCCGTAACAATTACGTTATAAACCTGGTCATCTCCAAGGAGTGCGCCTGGCTGGCTTAATTCTGCTCGGATTAGAAGGCTTAAAGCTGTGCCTACTATTCCGGCTCATGCACCAAAAATTAGATAGAGGGTGCCAATGTCTTTGTGGTTGGTGGAAAAGAATCAACGTGTGATTGCCATAGGTAAGATGGCTGAGCCTTAAGCGGTGGATTGTAGCCCCATAGACAGAGGTTGAAGTCCTCTTCTTACCAAGCTCTGAGGTGTACTGACATATCAGATTGCAAATCTGAAGAAGTAGGCTAGCGCCTGCCGGGGCTTTCCCCCGCCTTTAGTCTCTGATTAGGCGGGGGAAAGGTAGACGGATGCTCGCTGGTTTGAGCGCTTAGCTGTTAACTAAGAGTTTGTAGGATCGAGGCCTGCCTGTCTAGGGAAGGCTTTAGCTTAATTAAAGTGTCTGTTTTGCATACAGGAGATGTGGGTTAGTGTCCCGCAAGTCTTACAGGGACTGGGAGATTTTCACTCCCGCTGAGGGCTTTGAAGGCTCTTGGTCTTGTACTATCCTAAGTCTCTTAAGGGGTTAATAATGCCATAATGGTTGGGGTGAGGGGTAGAAGTATGAGGGTAATTATAATTGAGAGGGAGAGCGGGAGTGTAATTTGGGAAGATTGGAGGCGTCATGGGGCTGTGCCTGTAAGGTTATTGGGGAATATTGTTAAGGCTATGGCGTATGATAGGCGTAGGTAAAAATAAAGGCTGAGGAGAGCGGTGAGTGCAGCAAGGGTGGCGGTTAAGGCTAAGTCTTGTTTGGTTAATTCTTGTAGAATTAATCATTTTGGCATAAATCCGGAAAGTGGCGGGAGGCCCCCTAAAGAAAGGAGAATAAGTGGGGTTAGTGCAGTGAGTGCGGGGGCTTTGGTTCAGGAAGTGGCTAGTGCATTAATGTTGGTTGCGTTGTTTAGTTTAAAAACAAGGAATGTTGAGAATGTCATGGTGAGGTACATAAGAAGTGTAAGGAGGGTAAGGGATGGTGAGAATTGGACAACTAAAATTATTCAACCAAGGTGGGCAATTGAAGAGTAGGCAAGGATTTTTCGCAGCTGGGTCTGATTAAGGCCGCCTCAGCCGCCGATGAGTGTGGATGCTAGGCCTAAAATAATAAGCAGGGTCGAGTTGGTAGGGTAAATTTGGAGGAGGAGGGCAAAGGGGGCAAGTTTTTGTCAGGTAGATAGAATGAGGCCTGTACCAAGGTCTAAACCTTGGAGAACTTCGGGGAGTCAAATGTGGAGGGGGGCTAGCCCAATTTTTAGGGCCAAGGCGAGAGTAAACAGTGTGACGGGCAGGGGGTGGGTTATGTGTTGAATATCTCATTGTCCGCTAAGTCAGGCATTTGTTGTAGTTGCAAAGAGTAGGGTAGAGGCGGCAGTTGCTTGGGTTAGGAAGTATTTTAGGGTGGCTTCGACTGCCCGGGGGTGGTGGTGTTGGGCCATGAGTGGTATAATGGCGAGGGTGTTGATTTCAAGGCCTATTCAGGCGAGAAATCAATGGGAGCTTGCGAATGTAATTGTTGTTCCTAGACCTAGGCCAAATAACAAAGTGGCTAAGATGTACGGGTTCATTAGTAAAGGAAGGAGTTTAACCAACATTTTTGGGGTATGGGCCCAAAAGCTTAATTAGCTGACTTTACTAGGAAGTGGTGTAGTGGAAGCACTGAGAGTTTTGATCTCTCCAGGTAGGGTTCGAGCCCCTTCTTTCTAAGGAGTTGGAGGGAATTTAACCCTCATAATTCACTCTATCAAAGTGGTCCTTTACTTCAGGCACAACTCCGAGGCTATAGTTGAGGGGGCAGTCCTGCAAATGCGATGGGGAGAGCTAAGTGTCAAATAACCAGGGCAAGTGTTAAGGGGAGGAAATTTTTTCAGATGAGGTGCATGAGTTGATCATATCGGAATCGTGGGTAGGAGGCTCGTACTCAGAGAAAGAGGACAGAAAGAAGGGCTGCTTTAATCATTAAATTTACGGCGGTTAGTTCTGGAATTATTGGTGAGTGGAAGGCACCTAAGAAAAGGGTGGCGGAGAGGGTATTCATAAGTAGAATGTTGGCGTATTCTGCTAGAAAAAAGAGGGCAAATGGGCCTCCTGCATACTCTACATTAAAGCCAGATACTAGTTCGGATTCCCCCTCAGTTAGGTCAAAGGGGGCCCGGTTGGTCTCTGCTAGCGTGGAAATGTATCATATTGCGGCTAGGGGCCAGGCTGGGAAAATTAGTCAGATGCTTTCTTGGGCGATGTTAAAGGTTTGGAGGGTAAAGCCCCCTGTAAAGATAATAGCGCTTAATAGAATTAAGCCTAGGCTTACTTCATAGGAAATGGTTTGGGCAACTGCCCGAAGGGCCCCGATGAGGGCGTATTTTGAGTTGGATGCTCATCCTGAGCCTAAAATTGAGTAGACAGCAAGGCTAGAGAGAGCCAGGATAAATAAAATACCTAGGTTGAGGTCAATAACGGGGTAGGGTAGGGGCATTGGGGCTCAAAGTGTAAGGGCTAGTGTGAGGGCTAATATGGGGGTAAGAATAAATAATACTGGGGAGGAGGTGGAAGGGCGGACGGGCTCTTTAATAAAGAGTTTTACGCCGTCAGCGATAGGTTGAAGGAGGCCGTAGGGCCCTACAATATTAGGGCCTTTTCGTAGTTGTATGTAGCCTAATACTTTTCGTTCAAGAAGTGTGAGGAAAGCAACGGCTAGTAGAACGGGGACGATGAAGGCTAGGGGGTTAATAATATGTGTAATGAGAGTGTGAATCATAGTTAAGGAGAGGATTTGAACCTCTGTGGAAAGGGCTTAGATCTTTTGCAGTTGCCGGGCTCTGCCACCTTAACATGCCGTTTTCTCAGGCATTGTGCTATGTCCTCTTATCTATTTTAGTTGACTGCATTAGGTGAGGATGGGGCGTACTTGAAGCATGGGCCCCTTCTTTTCGGTCCTTTCGTACTAGAAAAGATCATGGCATAGATAGAAACTGACCTGGATTGCTCCGGTCTGAACTCAGATCACGTAGGACTTTAATCGTTGAACAAACGAACCCTTAATAGCGGCTGCACCATTAGGATGTCCTGATCCAACATCGAGGTCGTAAACCCTCTTGTCGATATGGGCTCTAAAAGAGGATTGCGCTGTTATCCCTAGGGTAACTCGGTTCGTTGATCGGCTTTGCCGGATCTTGTTGGTCAGAAGTTCTGTTTATTAGAGCGGAAGCTCTCAGTTGTAGGAGCAAGGGTGCTCCCATTCCACGCGGGGGTTTTGTATTTCCCCGTGGTCGCCCCAACCAAAGACATTAGGACAGGGTCCACTTAGTTCGGTCCTTTGTTAGGGGGCTTTGACGTGGTCTGTCTTGGTGTCTGAAGCTCCATAGGGTCTTCTCGTCTTATGTCAGAATCCCCGCTTCTGCACGGGGAGATCAATTTCATTGACTTGAAAAAGGAGACAGCTAAGCCCTCGTCTTGCCATTCATACGGGTCTTCATTTAAAAGACAAGTGATTGCGCTACCTTTGCACGGTCAAAATACCGCGGCCGTTAAACTCATGGTCACAGGGCAGGCAGGACCTCTTATTCGTTAATTTTGCAAGAGGCGATGTTTTTGGTAAACAGGCGAGGCTTACGTTTGCCGAGTTCCTTCTTTTTCTTTTAGTCTTTCCTCGAAGGCACACCAGTGTGGGGTTAACGATTAATCTGTTGAGTGTTTTTCTAGTTGTGGGGTCTGTTGTTCAGGGCCCTCTTTGTTTGGGGTCGTTAATATTCGGTGGGGGGGGGGTCCGTTCCGAGTTACACTTGTGCGAGGAGAGAGGCTAGGGACTCTCTTATTACTCATATTAGCATGGTCTCTCCCATGTTTGCATGGGATGGCCTGGTAGGTCTAGGGAATTAAGATTAAATTGTCAGGATTGGGGGTGGTAAAATATGTCTGAGCTTTAACGCATTCTATGGGGGTGGCTGCTTTTAGGCCCACCAAAACATTTTACCTTAATATTAAAATATGATCTTTATTCTCCTGGGAAAGTTGTATCTTATGTCAAAGGGGCTGTACCCCCTTTGACTAACTCTTTCGGTTTCTATTTGGGCTGTCATGAGGAGAAAAACAGGGGTGAGGGAAGAATCCGAAAGGCTGAACTTCTATTCATTTCTCAGGCAACCAGCTATAACTAGGTTCGGTAGGTCTGTCACCTCTACTCAAAGCTCTTCCCACTCTTTTGCCACAGAGACGGGTTTGCCCTATTATTAGGCTGTCTTGGAGTAGCTCACGTAGTTTCGGGGAGTCAAACTAAAGTTCTCTTTGCTTGAAGTTTTCTGGCTAAATCATGATGCAAAAGGTACGAGTTTAAATCTCTGCTTTTTTGGGCTTTACTGGGTTATTTCATTTCTCTTTCAGCGTTCCCTTGCGGTACTTTCTCTATAGCGCGGTGGTTCCTTTTCTGTCGCCCGTACTTGGGAGGAAAAATGGTTTGTTTAGTATTATTGTTGGGTGTCTTAGGGGGTATTGATGAGGGTTTGTTGATTTTAGGGGAGGCGGCTAGCTAATGGGCGTCAGGGCAATCCGATTTGCACGGATGACTGCTCAGTGTAAGGGAGATGCTTTTCTATCTTAGCTATGCCCTGATTTTTCCAAGTGCACCTTCCGGTACACTTACCATGTTACGACTTGCCTCCCCTTCACTGTAGTATCATTTTATTTAATTAGATTTAATTAGTTCGGGGAGAGTGACGGGCGGTGTGTGCGCGCTTCAGGGCCAGTTTCAGCGGGACACTCTATTTCCTGCTTACTGCTAAATCCTCCTTCAGATGTATATTTCAGTGCATCATTCGTTTTCTCTGGGGCAGAGAATGTAGCCCATTTCTTCCCCTTCCATACGCTACACCTCGACCTGGCGTTTAGGGTTGTACCAATTTTGCTTACTGTAAGTCCTTCACAGGGTAAGCTGACGACGGCGGTATATAGGCGGGAAAAACAAAGAAGGGTGAGGTTGAACGGGGGTTATCGGTTCTAGAACAGGCTCCTCTAGGTGGGTCTAAAGCACCGCCAAGTCCTTTGGGTTTTAAGCTAATGCTCGTAGTTCCCAGGCGGACAACAGGTGTATGTTGTTGTCAATGTTTAGGGCTAAGCATAGTGGGGTATCTAATCCCAGTTTGTGCCATAGCTTTCGTGGGTTCAAAGTTGTAAAGCCACTTTCGTGGGTGGACTTCTCACTCTCGGGTGCGTATAACAGCTTTGAGGGCGTTCGGCTTTAGTAACGGATCTTTTCTAACCACTCTTTACGCCGTTAACTATCTACTTGGACCTCTCGTATAACCGCGGTGGCTGGCACGAGTTTTACCGGTCCTCTTAGCTTTAACTAAGTCAAGTTTTCACTTATGGCTTAATGTCTATCACTGCTGAGTTCCCTTGAGGGTGTGGCAAAGCAAGGTGTCGTGGGCTACGGTTAATTGTGCCTGATACCAGCTCCTTGTTCCCGGGCGGGGAGCTATTAGGGCATTCTCACAGGGGTGCGGATACTTGCATGTGTAAATATAGCTAAAGTTGATAGTAAAGTCAGGACCAAGCTTTTGTGCCTGCGGAGCTTTCTAGGGCTCATCTTAACATCTTCAGTGTTATGCTTTAATTAAGCTACGCTAGC